GGATATGAATATGGCGATGTCTCTAGTAAACCAAAGTTATCGTTTAATAGCTATTTTGCTTCAATCTACCCTATGCAAAACAAAAATTGAAGATTTAGTTACGATTGGAAATAGACTTTTCTATCTTTATCCATGGATCCCTTACTTATACTTATTCAATTGGAAAGATTGATCCAATTCCAAATTCACAAAAATTATGTTTCGTAATTTCATAATCCAAATTTGAAATTTCTAATTGACCCTTGGATACAAATCACGAGAATGGATATTCTTCCTCGAATCTTTCATTTAGAGGTAAAGGATTCAAATGAAATCCTTTTAAGAAATAAAGTTTTTGATCAGAATATTAATGAAACTGAAGAACCCCTTAACTATTAAGAGGATTAATAGAACGAGTCGCACTTTTACCACTAAACTATACCCGCTACAATACGATTATTGTATAGAAATGGGACTTTTGTCGAACAAGGGAATCGGACGTAATCAATATAGGACAGAAATAAAAAAAATCATGAACTGCAAATTAGAGCTTAGAGTATTGACGTGTTTGTTAGGAGTCCTATATTGAAATTAGGAAAAGAGGACTTATTTTGTTTAAAAATAAAAAACGAAATTGAATAACTAAATAAAATAACAAATTTGGTTCTTGAAGGGGTTTTGACAGATACGGCTCGACAAAACAACTTAAGCCATAACATAAAATGCATTGTGCAAAAAAAAATACATCGTTCTGTTTTTCCCTTTTTTCGAGTATCCAGTAAAAGTAAATTAAATAAAAAAAAAAGAAGAAGAAACAAAAGAATAATAAAGAATAAGAAATGACACTTTGATTCCATCTAAATCGTTTTTTCTATGATTTGGCGGTATGGTTCATTGGAACAAAAAAAGGCCCGGCTGGGTACTGACCAGACCAGGCCGTGAAAATAAAAAAAAACGGCCTTTTGTAATTTTGTAAAGAGATATTCTTTATTTTTTTCTATTTTGATTCGAGCTATCTCTTTCGAGGCCATTCTTTATTTTAATTTTTAATTTTATAGAAATAAAAAATGGAATTGCTGATAAAAGTTGTATCCATCTGTATAATACAATACAAAATACAATAAAAAAATATATAAGCTATATAATAAAGTTAAAGGAAAGAAGGGCCTTTTTTTCAAGCATTATCTTTTGTGTAATGTAACATAGTAATTATTATTTTTTTTTTTTTTTTTTTCAATTAGGAGAGATGGCTGAGTGGATTAAAGTGTCGGATTGCTAATCCGTTGTACGAGCTATTCGTACCGAGGGTTCGAATCCCTCTCTTTCCGTTTCCGTCGCTGACTGGGTATCTTTCAAATTCGAATTTAGCGAACCCTTTTGCTTTTTTTTATTTGACTAGTTAAAGATGTAGAATAGATAAAATCAAATCCTAAAAACATTTCTAAGAATAAAGTAAAGAAAAATTTCTTATTTTTTAGTCTTCACGTCCAGGATTACGCCCTGGATCATTAGATAGAAACCCGAAGATGAAGAGAGAAACAAAGAATATAACTGCGGTGTAAACAAAGAGTTTGAGAGTAAGCATTACACAATCTCCAAAATTTTTTTGGGGGGGGGGGGAAGAGAATAGATTCTCTATTTTTATACTACATATCCTATTTTGACACCAAGAACTGAAACGGTTTTTCAAATTGATAGAAATACAAAAGAGTTTTTATTTTTCGAAATTAACACAATTCGACTTCGATATTGTGGCGGACTCTAATAGGGTCTTTCAGTGAAAAAAAAAAGGGTCAGAATCGTGAAATGGGGAAATCTAAATTTATCGTGTCTGTCCAAGAATTTTACTGTTTTACTTGAGGGTTCATTCAAATTGGAAGACTCATCTGGTCTTATCAATTGTTAGAATTTTTTTTTTTTCTCGAGCTTGAATAAATCATGAATTTTTCTCGGACACTATTAACGATCTTATCGAAAACTTACAGCAGCTTGCCAAACAAAGGCTAAGAGAAAAAAGAGAAGAGGTATTACTGGCATAACATCTACAATTGGATTCAAAAAAGCGTACGCCTCGGGTAATTTGCCGAATAAAAAACTACTCGAATAAAGGGCAGAATTAAGAAAGATATAGATCAAACTAAAGGTATTAAGCATAACAAACATTTTGTTCTTGGAGATAATTGTATTTTGATTGAGTTAAAAATATGTTATTGATATAAGCTAAAAATGACGAAAAGAAAGTAAGGTAGACAAAAAAAATACTTCTTTGAACCGAACCGATCAAAACAAAAATCCTTCAATTCTCACAAGAGAATAGAAGAAATCATACTTTCATACAATATCTTAATTGAATTCTATGTAATGATCAATAAATGGAGTTTAATTCTGCATCTACTTGTGTCAAAATCTTAAAAAAGGGATCTAATTTATTCCATAGAGATTTGGCCGGGAATTGACGAACAACCAATATTAGTGTTTATTAGTATCGAATAGAAAAGAAATTCAAATGGGGCGTGGCCAAGCGGTAAGGCAACGGGTTTTGGTCCCGCTATTCGGAGGTTCGAATCCTTCCGTCCCAGAGCGACCTCTTATATATATCCGAATATCAGACTCAAAATTACTTTTTTGAGCAACCTCTCTTTCAGAGTATAATTTTTTTAAGAGTCTAATTTTTGATAAAATGGACTTCTTGTTTCGAATTTTCAAAACTCTTCTCTGAATAAGATGTTTTTTCATAAATTGAATCGAGTTCAAATAATACGAAAATAAAACGGAATCCATTTGTGATCCAAGTAAGATGGCAGCATAGATCACAAGAGTTTGAATTCAAAAAAAGTCGGATGGGCCCTCCCCCTCCCTTTCACTTTGATATGTAAGTGAGTGGCTTAAAAAATCCTTACATACCCTACCTCCGTGAATTTGCAAGGATACATTCGAAATCGAAATGCGAAAACCTCTATCTTTCTTATATATTTTTTTTAATAAGACAGCCCCAATTTTTTATTTCATTTCTTGAAATCGAAACTAGAGGGTATTCGTGGTACTGTTTGAATTCAATCAATGGAATTAAGTTTCTAAGACCGGTTTAGGGTAAAAGAACAATTATAGTAAAGAATGACGTAATCTGGACCCTTTTGGCTTTTTATCTATACAAAAGAGTCTAGCATCCCGTATCAAATAGGATCCTATTTTTATTTATGATTAATCATCCCCCAGAATGAATTGGGAGTTGGGTCCATACGAGTTAGTGAGCGATGTAAGATCTCATAATCAATCGAGTTTCATATGGATGAATTTTCTTTGAGCTGGAGGTATTTGATGTTTGGCTCTAATTAATAATTGGAAATGTATTTAATCATAATTAATAATTGAGACGGGGTCCATTCATATATCTTCATCCTCTTATTTACTTTTTACTTTATTTTCTTTTTATTTTTATTCGTGTTCTTTTTTGTTTTATTTAGAAATAAAAAGAAATATTGCATTCATGCAATAAAATCATGCAATAAAATTAAAATAGAGGGTGAAATTAAATTCTTACTGAGGCTTCTTCCTCATAAATTAACTAACTATTCCTTTCATATCGAAGGAAAAAGGACTGGGTATTGACCGAAGCAATGACTATTCATGATTCCATAATTGAATCAATTACATACCGGTTCAAAACTAGAAAAATGTTATGGTAAAACTTCGTTTGAAACGATGTGGTAGAAAGCAACGTGCGACTTGAAGGACACGATCCGCTGTGGATTTTTTTTTTCATCCGCCATTTTAGATTGTAGATTATCTAGAAATGAATGGGCTCTTGGCTCGACATACTTTGTTCTGTTCTACTAGAATTCTCGTTTTTTGTTGGGGTGTAGTGTAAATAGGACATGATGGAGCTTGAGTAGAAAGTATTTGTTCATTTCGCAGGGGCAAGGATCTAGGGTTAATACCAATCAATAAGTTGTAACAAACTTCGTAAGTATATTTTCGATATATAAATTGAAAGAATCCGATTCGAGCAATTTTGAAATCCAAAACGACAATTTGTTGGAATTGGTAAAACTCTTTCGATGAAAAAGTGTATCATGCAGGAATCAATTGTTCGTATGATTCTTTGATAGAAAAAAATCGCAAAAAGGGGCGTGTTGCCGCCATTTTTGAAAACGAAAGATCACCGAAGTAATGTCTAAACCCAATGATTCAAGGCAAAGATAAAAAGGATCCTGGAACAAGGAAATACCGTTTTCAATTGTCTCAACAATTAGATCAGAATGGGAATTAAGAATCAAAAAATCGATTCGAAACGAGACAAACAAAAAAGGGGTTAGAGACCACTCAAAAAAAGAAATCCCTAAAGATTTTCTTTTGGGCTATTTAAAAGTTATCCAACTTGAGTTAGGAGAGTACGAATGCTTTTTTTTTTCGAAAAAGAAGGACTTAAATCACACAATTTATAATCATTTTTTCTCGAGCCGTACGAGGAGAAAACTTCTTATACGTTTCTAGGGGGGGTATTGTTCATCTACATCTATCCCAATGAGCTGTTTATCGAATCGTTGCAATCGATGCTCGATCCCGAAGAGAGGGAAGAGATCTTCGGAAAGTGGGTTTTTATGATCCGATAAATAATCAAACCCATTTAAATATTCCTGCTATTTTAGATTTCCTTGACAAGGGCGCTCAACCTACAGGAACGGTTCATGATATTTCAAAGAAGGCTGGGATTTTTAAGGAACTTCATCTTAATTAAACGAAATTGCATCGAGGATATAGAATAAAAAAGAGGGTGTGGATGACTCCTATATAGTTTTGTATAACTTTTTCTTTACTACTCCCCCCTTTTTTGTTCTATTCATACCTATTTTTTATCCCTATTTAATATCGCTCCCATAAAGTATCATGTTCTGGAAGTATAAGGACAAAAAAAATAAGCAGAAGAACAAAAATCAATTTTATTGCTAGAATTTTATTGATATAAGATGCATATAAAAAAGATCAAATGAATACAACGAACTAATTGGGTCGAGAAATCAAAATTTACATTACTCGCAATCGAAACCGGGCGTTTTATAGTTTGTCGTTGTAAATCTATTAACAAATCACGAAATAAGGGATTCAACTTGTTTATTTTACTTATATTCAACTTGTTTATTTTACTTATATTGATTGATTGAATCAATGTCAACCCGAGATTTCTTTTTTTTTTTTCAAAAGCATTTCTAAATTATTTCTTTTCTATATTATTTATTTATTTCATTTTATAATTTTTTTTTATTTTAATTAAATTAATTAATTCATTCTTTTTTTAGAGTCTTTTCTTAACATTAATATTCAACATTCACCGTCATATTGACAACAGCGTATCGAACAACTATAATTCGATCGTGGATAAGGATAAACGGATCCATTTATCTCTGTACCTATTTATCTCCGTAACAGAGGTTTGGTTTTTTTCTTTACTTCATTCAAAATTAAAGTAATGGGTTCGCTGGATTCGCTGTTATACAAGAAGTCCTTTTTTTATGTTCCCAATCGATTCTAAATTTTGTTAGTCGATTTCTTGCTAATTCAATATTTTGATTCCGTTGTGCAATTTCATTTCTTTTCCTTTATTTCTTTTTTATTCCGATTGTATCCACCCATTCGAATTATTCGGGTTGCTAACTCAACGGTAGAGTACTCGGCTTTTAAGTGCGGCTAGCATCTTTTACACATTTATATGAAATAAAGGATTCGTCCATACCATCGGGAGAGTTTGTAAGACCACGACTGATCCTGAAAGGAATGAATGGAAAAACCAGCATGTCGTATCAATGGAAAATTTTGAGAATACTTTATTCTGATTCAATGGCTTCAAAATAGGGTTTGAATTGTTGGCGCAGAACAAAAAATTGAATTCAAAGTTGGGTCGAGTGAATAAATGGATAGAGCCTTATGGTTCCAATTCTCGGGAAATAAAAAGGAACGAGCTTCTCTTCTGAATTGAATTTGAACAATTCCCCGATCTAATTAAACGTTAAAAAGATATTAGTTCCTAATGCGGGGAAGGGGTTTTCCGTGAGTCGATTAGCGATTTTTTTAATGAGTCCTAACTATGAGTTTGTCCCTATTATGGGTTGGAGATGAATGTGTAGAAGAAGCAGTATATTGATAAAGATTTTTTGTTTTCCAAAATCAAAAGAGCGGTTGGATTGCAAAAATAAAGGATTTCTAACCACCTATTTATACTATAACAAACATAAACCAATTCAAAAATGAGAAAATCGAGAATCCGGTAATGGGTTTACCCGTTTCCAAGGTATCCATTTTTTTTTACTACAATACTTTGTTTTGACTGTATCGCACTATGTATCATTTGATAACCCAATGTATCATTTGATAATCCAATAAATACCTTACCTTTTGTTGCAATCTAATTTCAAATGAAAGAATATCAAATCCATTTAGAACTAGATAGATCTCAGCAACACAACTTCCTATACCCACTTCTTTTTCGAGAGTCTATTTATGCACTTGCTCATGATCACGGTTTAAATAGATCGACGATTCCGTTGGAAAATGGGGGTTATGACAATAAATCTAGTTCACTCAGTGTGAAACGTTTAATTAGTCGGACGTATCAACGGATTCATTTGAGTATTTATGCTAAGGATTCTAATCCAAATCAGTTTATTGGACACAACAATAAATTTTATTCGCAAATGATATCGGAGGGATTTTCAGTCATTGTGGAAATTCCTTTTTCCCTACGATTAGTAGCTTTCTTAGAAGGGAAAGAAATGGCGAAATCTCAAAATTTCCAATCAATTCATTCAATATTTCCTTTTTTCGAGAACAATTTCTCACATTTACACTATGTCTTAGATGTACTAATACCTTACCCCATTCGCCCGGAAATCTTGGTTCGAACCTTTCGCTATTGGGTAAAAGATGCCTCTTCTTTACATTTATTGCGATTCTTTCTTCATGAGTATTTTAATTGGAATAGTCTTATTACTCCAAAGAAATCAAATTCCATTTTTTCAACAAGTAATCCAAGATTTTTCTTGTTCCTATATAATTCTCATGTATATGAATACGAATCAATCTTCTTTTTTCTCCGTAACCAATCCTCTCATTTACGATCAACATCTTCAGGACTCCTTTTTGAGCGAATTTCTTTTTATGGAAAAGTAGAAGATCTTGTCCAAGTCTTTGTTAATGATTTTCAGGACAACTTATGGTTGTTCAAGCATCCTATCATGCATTATGTTAGATATCAAGGAAAATCCGTTCTGGCTTCAAAAGATATGCCTCTTCTGATGAATAAATGGAAATATTACCTTGTCAATTTATGGCAATGGCATTTTCACGTGTGGTCTCAACCCGGAAGGATTCATATAAACCACTTATACAAAGATTATATCGACTTTCTGGGCTATCTTTCCAGGGGGCGATTAAATACTTTGGTGGTGCGGAGTCAAATGCTAGAAAATGCATTTCTAATCGATAATGCTATGAAGCAGTTCGAGACAACCGTTCCAATTATTCCTC